AATTCCTTCCATTAGAACCGTACTTGAGAGTTTCCTACCTCATACGGCTCAGCAGTCAATTCTTTTGATGTCCCATTTTTTTCTCGAGTTAACCAAAAAAGGTTAATTCGATGAGTTTCAAACTTTCATTTTGATTAATAAAAACAATCCGTTTTATCTTTTCTCCCACCTTCAGAAGAATAAAGTGTAGGCATTCTACTATCGTTATAATTTTCTGAAAGGTAACTATCTCGGTTTTATCTATATATAGAATCTTTGAAAAAGACCTTCCCTCATAAGAAAGACTTACTATCTTTGGGATCTGATACTACACCGCTGCTCAATACTTTAGGGGATCGACTCTGTTACATAAGTTGATTCCTAACTTATGTCTCATATCTCATATTATGAGATAAGTAAGCAGTTCTTATTGTATCGGCCAAAAATAGCGCTAATTGATCTTTACGATGCTTCCTCTATCAATTAGATCTGTTATCCATAGAAGCAAGTATCTAGGCATATTTTTTTTTTCATATTTTTACTTATATGAAGTTACTTTATTTGCTACAGCTGATAAAAATCGTTGTTTTGGACGATGCATATGTAGAAAGCCTATTTCTAGTGAATTTCTAGTAAATTTTGGTCTTTTTTTTTTTTCTTTCTATAGTGGAGATAGTCGCACGTAATGACAGATCACGGCCATATTATTTAAAGCTTGTGGTAAGAAAGGGTTTCGTTCTAGTGCCCGAAAATAATATTCCAAAGCTTTTGTGTGTTCTCCGTTACTTGTGTGAATAAGACCTATATTATAGAGTATATAACTTCGATCATAGGGATCAATTTCTAACCGCATAGCTTCGTAATAATTCTGTAAAGCTTCTGCATAATTTCCTTCGGATTGAGCAGACATTCGTTACGGTCGTCATTCAATTCAAAGAATCTCCGTTCCAGAACCGTACGTGAGATTTTCATCTCATACGGCTCCTCCCTTATGTGCATAATGAAAATAATACATAGAATAAAATAAGGAGTAAAATATTCTCATTATGAACTGAGCGGGGCTAGTGTTTTTACAAGAAATCTCTAGCCAACCTTTCTGCAAAAGATCTTTTCTTAACATCAAGCATGCTGATACTAGATAAAAATATTAAGTTAACTCCAACAATTTCTTTGTCCTCAATCTTTCTTAATCTCTAGGAATTAGTCACTTCAACAGTCTTCGATGGTTATACGGGTATCCAAAGTACGAACGAGATGGATGTTTGTTGTCCCAACCATTCTTCTTAGTTCCGATCCCCAAAAAGAAAAAAGGAGATAATTTCTAACAAAGTTTTCATGTTGTTGATTCCTAGGCGTAGTGCTTCTTCCTCTATGCCGACTATAGGTACTAGTGGGGTAGGGTTAACCTGCAATACGCAACCCCATAGACCTTAGTGTAACCTTTCGTTCAATGCTAGAATTGGCAATTGAAGCATCTGAGGCTGCATTAATCGGGGATACCCGACAGAAGGAATTGTTTTATTTAGAAACTTCACCTTCAACAAGCGTAGAGTCGAGTTCTTTCAAATCTTTCTATCCCGACTAATGTGTCTTTCTCCTAAGACTTGAAGCGATAAATAAAAATCAAACCACACCATCTCTGTAATAAGTAAATGCCTCCTTTTCTCCTGAAGTTGTCGGAATTATTTGTAATAAGATATTGGCTACAATTGAAAAGGTCTTATCAATAAAATTTCCAGTTATCCGGGATCTAGGCATAGGTAGCAATCCATTTTTTAATGTCTTTTAATTACCTCTCATGAGAAAACGATCCCACAAAAAAGTAGTTCTACAGTACAAAATAACATAAAAACAGACTGAATTAAAAAAAAAGATAGACTGAGCATTTGAAACGTTCCAATCCAATGATTTAAACCGATATAAATAATATAAATAGCAAAAAAGAACGTAAGGGCCTGGCCTGTTTTACAAACACAAATATCTATCGATCGTTATTGTTTTTAATCTTTATTTAACTTTAACAAAGAGTTTGGCATACAAAAAAAAAATATCTTTATCCCCCAATTTCGAAGGAAAGTTCTTTATTTGAATTGAATTTGATTCAAAATTTTCTATTTTTCTTTTTTTTTATAGTTCGAATTGATTGTACATACCATATTTACTCAACAATCTAATACGAATGATTCGCGATTCACTCAGTTTCTGGGACATAATCATTATGTAGGAGAGATGGCCGAGTGGTTCAAGGCGTAGCATTGGAACTGCTATGTAGGCTTTTGTTTACCGAGGGTTCGAATCCCTCTCTTTCCGTACCTTCACTTAATTTATCAATATTATACTGATCGCAATGTATCAAATCCCATAACCACATAACAATGGATACCTTTATTCCAACAGTTAGACCTTTCCTTTATATAGATTCTCTATTCCTAATTTCTGCGTTACAGAAAATAAAATACTGCAAAACAAAAAATGTAAAGGAATGAAAATATCCCTATCGTTCTACGACATATTAATGAGA